AGATGAAAGAAAATAAAGATAAAGACAAAGAACTGAAATAGGATCTGATTCTATTTCTATTCTATCTAAGCTGAATCTTGGAGATTTTCACTCTTCAACTTCTCTAGACTAGACTTTTCGATTTTTAAAAAAACTAATTTTAGTTTAATCTTTCGAATCTATATGAAGTATTAAATGAAGTATTAACATTCTTTTTGACCGAGAGGAGACACATTATGAACAAATACATTATGAACAAATAAAATGAAAATAACAAAGACGAGGAAAGATAATCGAATTTTTTTTTTACATAGTTTTTTTATAACATAAACTTTTCTAATAAAAACTTTTTAGTCATCTAGAAAGGTTATATATCGAGATGGATAAGTTAAGTATATATCATGTATGATCCATATCATTACTGAATATCTATGTTGACCTATATCAGATCGAAGTTTCATTAAATTGTAGAATGCATATTTATACACAAATTAATCATGTGCCAGGAACCAGATTTGAACTGGTGACACGAGGATTTTCAGTCCTCTGCTCTACCAACTGAGCTATCCCGACCGTTTTACCCGACCATTTTACCTGATATTTTTTGTATCTTAAAAAAAAAAAAAAGAACTTCCTAAATTGCAATTCGAATAATGATTTCGATTGTTAATCATTCCAATTTCCAATGAATTGGAATTCATTGTTTTGGTTTTGCTCAAAGATGGGCATTTGTAGGTGTAAGATATCTATCACAAGATTTAAATCCAGCCCAAATATATTTGTCAAAGAATGGAATAAATGAGAAAGATAACGAAATTGGAACCGTTAACTAAAAGAGAGAATGGGATAAAAAGAATTAAGGAGTCGAGCCGCCCTTTTTGGGGATAGAGGGACTTGAACCCTCACGATTTCTAAAGTCGACGGATTTTCCTCTTACTATAAATTGCCTTGTTGTCGATATTGACAGGTAGAATGGGACTCTATCTTTATTCTCGTCCGATTATTCAGTTATCTATCAGACTATGAAGTGAATGGTTTGATGAATTAATATTCATTCCTCAATTTGGAATCAATTCAAAACAATTATTTATTTCTTTTTTTATATATATAATATATATAATAGAATAGAAAGATAAAATAAAGATAAAAAAGAAATTAAAGACAAAAAAAAATGGAATGGATTCAAGATAAAAAAAATATGAATATGGGTTATGGATTCACGTCCCTATTAATCATTTGAGCTATTAATGATTTGATATAGTATTTAAATACGTATGTATATATGGTTATACTTTACTTTATCCTTTCTGGGGTTTTGACAGAAGGTTTACTTTATTAATGTAACGCAGTCAACCTCATTTATTAGAACAACTTCCATTGAGTCTCTGCACCTATCCTTCCTTTTTTTTTTTCTGTCTTTATGAAACTTTTTTTGTTTTCGGAAAACAGGATTTGGCTCAGGATTGCCCATTTTGAATTCCAGGGTTTCTCTGAATTTGAAAGTTATCACTTAGTAAGTTTCCATACCAAGGCTCAATCCAATTAAGTCCGTAGCGTCTACCAATTTCGCCATATCCCCTTGTTTGCTTTGAGATTAAGATCTTATTATTATCCCCCCTTTTCATTTCTATTCTACTGGAACTGTTAAAGTCATTAGATAGTGATTCCTATAAAAAGTCTTTTTTTTTTGTTCGAGTCTATCTTCTTTCATCTCTAGCAGAGACCTTTTTTAGTCTAATCAAAAAGGATTCTATCATTTCTCTATCCGCAATTCAATATAGATGTATTATAGAACCCATTTATTATATATACTTATCTTACTCTCATTTTTTCGCGTGTAATTTTGAATACTTGAAGGATCGATTCTTTTTTTTTTTTTCGTTATTCATAATTAATATGAATTGATTAATATGAATATCGAAAAAAAAGAATAAAAAGTTAATAGCGAGGATTCCATTAGTTTATTAAATTACTATGCATGTACAATTTCTGTTATGCGAGCCCGCTTAGCTCAGAGGTTAGAGCATCGCATTTGTAATGCGATGGTCATCGGTTCGACTCCGATAGCTGGCTTTTCTCTATTTGTTTTATTTTTTACACGATTACTAATGTTTTTTTGAAATAAAAGAATATTGATTTGCCTGCTTTTCCCTTTTTTTTCCAAGGGTGACCGATTCTTATGTGGTAAGAACTCTAATTATGAACAAAAGTTAGAGTAGTTAAATCTCTGCAGAACAAAGCAAGAACAAGAAAAAGACCCTTTGTTCTATATATATTATTCTATATATATATTATATGTATCTATTTTTCTATATAACATTTTGGGTATATATATAATATATATATAATAAGGTCCGGATATGGATATAATCCATCTCCTAATTCTTTGTTTTGGAGTCTACTATTTCAGTAGATTTTCCTTCATTTATCATATTTATTTATCATAGTTATTGATCCCTTAGTTTAATTTAGTTCAGTTTTAATTTAGGGTTCTGAAAATTCAACAAAAAAATAAGGAAAACAAGGAGTTTTTATGGCACGTTACCGAGGGCCTTGTTTCAAAAAAATACGCCGTCTGGGGGCTTTACCGGGACTAACTAGTAAAAAGCCTAGAGCCGGGAGCGATCTTAGAAATCAATCACGCTCAGTTAAAAAATCTCAATATCGTATTCGTTTAGAAGAAAAACAAAAATTGCGTTTTCATTATGGTCTTACAGAACGACAATTACTTAAATACGTTCGTATCGCCGCAAAAGCCAAAGGTTCAACCGGTCGGGTTTTACTACAATTACTTGAAATGCGGTTGGATAACATCCTTTTTCGATTGGGTATGGCGTCAACTATTCCTCGAGCCCGTCAATTAGTTAATCATAGACATATTTTAGTTAATGGTCGTATAGTAGATATACCAAGTTATCGCTGCAAACCCCTAGATGTTATTACAGCGAGGGGTGAACCAAAATCTAGAGCTATGATTAAAAATTCGGCCCCCCAGGAGGAATTGCCAAAACATTTGACTCTTCACCCATTTCAATATAAAGGATTGGTCAATCAAATAATAGATAGTAAATGGGTCGGCTTGAAAATAAATGAATTGCTAGTAGTAGAATATTATTCTCGTCAGACTTAAACCGAACTAAAATAACAAGAGTTCGGATAATTTTGTCTCCTATCGATCGCCTAAGTAAAGAAACCGGTTTGATCGGGGATTTTTCTCCCATTAATATGTCGTAGAACGATATGGATATTTTCATTCCTTTCCATTTTTTCCAGTATTTTCTTTTATGTACCGCAGAAATTAGGAATAGAGAATCTATAAAAAGGAAAAGTCTAACTGTTGGAATTATGTGATTTGATACATTGCGATCAGTATAATATTGATAAATTAAGTGAAGGTACGGAAAGAGAGGGATTCGAACCCTCGGTAAACAAAAGTCTACATAGCAGTTCCAATGCTACGCCTTGAACCACTCGGCCATCTCTCCTACATAATGATTATGTCCCATAAACTGAGTGAATCGCGAATCATTCGTATTAGATTGTTGAGTAAATATGGTAGTACAATCAATTCTAACTAAAAAAAAAAATCAAAATCGAAAATTTTGAATTCAATTCAAATAAAGAACTTTCCTTTGAAATTGGGGGATAAAGATATCTTTTTTTTGAATTCAGTTTGTTTTTATGTTATTTTGTACTGTAGAACTACTTTTTTGTGGGATCGTTTTCTCATGAGAGGTAATTAAAAGACATTAAAAAATGGATTGCTACCTATGCCTAGATCCCGAATAACTGGAAATTTTATTGATAAGACCTTTTCAATTGTAGCCAATATCTTATTACGAATAATTCCGACAACTTCGGGAGAAAAGGAGGCATTTACTTATTACAGAGATGGTGTGGTTTGATTTTTTTTTTATTTAGCGCTTCAAGTCTTAGGAGAAAGATACATTAGTCGGGATAGAAAGATTTGAAAGAACTCGACTCTACGCTTGTTGAAGGTGAAGTTTCTAAGTTTATAAATAAAACAATTCCTTCTGTCGGGTATCCCCGATTAATGCAGCCTCAGATGCTTCAATTGTCAATTCTAGCATTGAACGAAAGGTTATACTAAGGTCTAGGGGATTCAGTATTGCAGGTTAACCCTACCCCACTAGTACCTATAGGCGGCATAGAGGAAGAAGCACTACGCCTAGGAATCAACAACATGAAAACTTTGTTAGAAATTATCTCCTTTTTTCTTTTTGGGGATCGGAACTAAGAAGAATGGTTGGGACAACAAACATCCATCTCGTTTGTACTTTGGATACCCGTATAACCATCGAAGACTGTTGAAGTGACTAATTCCTAGAGATTAAGAAAGATTGAGGACAAAGAAATTGTTGAAGTTAACTTAATATTTTTATCTAGTATCAGCATGCTTGATGTTAACAAAAGATCTTTTGCAGAAAGGTTGGCTAGAGATTTCTTGTAAAAACACTAGTCCCGCTCAGTTCATAATGAGAATATTTTCCTCCTTTTTTATTCTATGTATTTTTTTCATTATGCACATAAATAAGGGAGGAGCCGTATGAGATGAAAATCTCGCGTACGGTTCTGGAACGGAGATTCTTTGAATTGAATGACGACCGTAACGAATGTCTGCTCAATCCGAAGGAAATTACGCAGAAGCTTTACAGAATTATTACGAAGCTATGCGGTTAGAAATTGATCCCTATGATCGAAGTTATATACTCTATAATATAGGTCTTATTCACACAAGTAACGGAGAACACACAAAAGCTTTGGAATATTATTTTGGGGCACTAGAACGAAACCCTTTCTTACCACAAGCTTTAAATAATATGGCCGTGATCTGTCATTACGTGCGACTATCTCCACTATAGAAAGAAAAAACAAGAAAAAAATTTACTCGAAATTCACTAGAAATAGGCTTTCTACATATGCATCGTCCAAAACAACGATTTTTATCAGCTGTAGCAAATAAAGTAACTTCATAGAAGTCAAAATATGAAAATATGCCT